ATGAGTCCGAAGCTTCTTTCGTAACTCCCGGAATTTCTTCGTAGTGACTCCGTTCCATGCCTCATTTCATAGGGAAGCCCAAAGTGGCTCTATTTCATTCTATTTCACTTCCTAGCACTTCCTATCATTTAATATCCATCCCTTTGGTCTTATTTACATAAGAGATGTCATTTATAGTCTATCTCTTTCTATATATGGAAAGTCAAGAAATTCTCATCGAAACATCGAGAAATTGTGCATATAGAAAACTCTAAAGAAAGAAAAAAAGGAGACCCATGCCATGATTTTCAAATCTTTTCTACCTTTTCTACTTAGTAGTCTAAGTTTCTCGATGAGGATAATTAATTCGGTCGTTGTGGTCGGACTCTATTATGGATTTCTGACCACATTCTCCATAGGTCCCTCTTAGATCTTCTTTCTCCAATCTTGGATTAGGGAAGAAGGAGATATTCGCGACTACTGGCGGTTTCATTATGGGGCAGCTCATGATCTTCATATCGATCTATTATCCACCTCTGCATCTATTCTTTCTTAGCTAAACGGGTGGAAGATCCATCCAATTTGGTTATATCATGGACTCGAAAAGCGGATCTGAATGTGACTGAAATGCACGATCTTCACAGGTATCACTTTTCACGATACCTAAAAGATGGAATAGCGATTTTCGAACCATTTCCTATACGAGAATGGTTTCCATTACTTTGAGAAATGGATTCTATATCAAACTATAGCTATTGCATTAAAGAAGAAAAGAAACTAATAGAAGTCGAAGACGCGGAATGGTAGTGAATAGAGAGAAAGATTCTTCTGATTTTCTTGTTCCTGAAAATATTCTATCTATCTCCTAGACGCCGTAGAGAATTGAGAATTTTCATGTCTTTCAATTCTCGTACTCGTAATTGGAAAGTTACGGAAGGAGGTCCATCATTTTGCAATGAAAACAACATAAAAAACTCTGGACAATTTCGAAATCAGGCCAAGCGTCTTAATACATATGCAAAAAAATGCATTATTGGCCCACCATTGATTAGAAGATTTAGCTTGTATGAATCGCTATTGGTTTGATACGAATAATGGCAGTCGTTTCAGTATGTTAAGGATACAGATGTATCCACAATTCATTTAGAGTTACTTAATAGCCTATTTCTTATACCATATCTCTATCCCGTGAAATTCTCGAGCCGAAAGATGGATGCATATGCTGTGTTTCATTTTGCTAAACGATATCAATTAAATGGTGTATCAATTCCATAAATTGGATATAGCAATAAATAAATCAGCAAAATTCTTTTATTTTAGATAGAAGAAATGTTTCTTCTATCTAAAATAAAAGAATGTACCCTTCTATCCAAATCCAATTTGCATCGATAAAATAAATCCAAATTCCAGTAGTAGATGAATAATTGCAAATTTTTGTGTGTACGAGATTAGAATAACTTCAAAATAACTGACATAATTTTTTATTTTTCCTGATCAGAAAAATACATGAAAAAGAAAGGAGGTAGAAAAATTTTGGGATTTATGGTTAAAGAAGAAAAAGAAGAAAACAGAGGTTCTGTTGAATTTCAAGTATTCAGTTTCACCAATAAGATACGGAGACTTGCTTCACATTTGGAATTACACAAAAAAGATTTTTCATCGGAAAGAGGTCTACGAAGACTTTTGGGAAAACGTCAACGTTTGCTGGCTTATTTGGCAAAGAAAAATAGAGTACGTTATAAGAAATTAATCAGTCAGTTGGATATTCGGGAGAAGTAATTTAATCGTTCGAATTTTTTTCTTATTTTATTAGTAGTCTTATAGTAGTCTTAGATTTTGCATTTTGATGAGCCTCGTTTTGAGGAATTCATGGAATAATCCATTTTCATGGAATAATGAATTAAGGAAGAAAGGATATGAGTCTACCGCTTACAAGAAAAGATCTCATGATAGTCAATATGGGCCCTCAGCACCCATCAATGCATGGTGTTCTTCGACTGATCGTTACTCTCGATGGTGAAGATGTTATTGATTGTGAACCCATATTAGGCTATTTACACAGAGGAATGGAAAAAATCGCGGAAAACCGAACTATTATACAATACTTACCTTATGTAACACGGTGGGATTATTTAGCTACTATGTTTACAGAAGCAATAACGGTAAATGCACCAGAATTCTTGGAGAATATTCAAATACCCCAAAGAGCCAGCTATATTAGGGTAATTATGTTAGAGTTGAGCCGTATAGCTTCTCACTTGTTATGGCTTGGACCTTTTATGGCGGATCTAGGCGCACAGACCCCTTTTTTCTATATTTTTAGAGAGAGAGAATTGATATATGATCTATTTGAAGCTGCTACAGGTATGCGAATGATGCATAATTACTTTCGCATCGGAGGGGTAGCCGCCGATCTACCTTATGGATGGGTCGATAAATGTTTAGATTTCTGTGATTATTTTTTACGAGGAGTTGTTGAATATCAACAACTTATTACACGGAATCCCGTTTTTTTAGAACGAGTTGAAGGAGTCGGTTTTATTAGCGGAGAAGAAGCAGTAAATTGGGGCTTATCGGGACCGATGTTACGAGCTTCTGGAATAGAATGGGATCTTCGTAAAGTCGATCCTTATGAGTCTTACAACCAATTCGATTGGAAAGTCCAATGGCAAAAAGAAGGGGATTCATTAGCTCGCTATTTAGTACGAATGGGTGAAATGAGGGAATCCATCAAAATTATTCAACAGGCTGTAGAGAAAATTCCTGGAGGCCCTTATGAGAATTTAGAAGTCCGACGCTTTAAGAAAACAAAGAATTCCGAATGGAATGATTTTGAATATCGATTTCTTGGTAAAAAACCTTCGCCCAATTTTGAATTGTCAAAGCAAGAGCTTTATGTAAGAGTGGAAGCTCCAAAAGGTGAATTAGGAATTTATCTGGTAGGAGATGATAGTCTTTTCCCCTGGAGATGGAAAATTCGTCCACCCGGTTTTATTAATTTGCAAATTCTTCCTCAACTAGTTAAAAAAATGAAATTGGCTGATATCATGACGATATTAGGTAGTATAGATATCATTATGGGGGAAGTTGATCGTTGAAATGATAATAGATAGGGTAGAGATAGAAACTATCAATTCTTTTTCGAAATCGGAATTATTAAAAGAAGTCTATGGACTGATATGGATTCTACCCATTTTGACCCTCCTACTGGGAATCACAATAGAAGTACTCGTAATTGTGTGGTTAGAAAGAGAAATATCCGCATCGATACAACAACGTATTGGTCCTGAATATGCTGGCCCCCTGGGACTGCTTCAAGCTATAGCCGATGGAACTAAGCTACTTTTTAAGGAGGATATCCTGCCATCCCGAGGAGATATTCCTTTATTTAGCATTGGACCTTCTATAGCAGTCATATCAATTTTATTAAGTTTTTTAGTTATCCCTTTGGGATATCATTTTGTTTTAGCCGATCTTAGTATTGGTGTTTTTTTATGGATTGCCATTTCAAGTATTGCTCCTATTGGTCTTCTTATGGCAGGATATAGCTCAAATAATAAATATTCTTTTTCAGGCGGTCTACGAGCTGCTGCTCAATCTATTAGTTATGAAATACCATTAACTTTTTGTGTGCTAGCAATATCTCTACGTGTGATTCGTTAAAATAGGATCTTTTTCCTCCAAAATCCATTGAATATTTATCTTCCTTTTCTTATTCTGTATTCGGGTTGGTAAGTTAAACTAGATAGCTATATGAGTGAAACAAAACAGCTTATTAATTTGTAGTAAAAAGAAAAAATCTCATTTCCTACGTACAAGAAAAAAGTTGAAGTAAACATAAGTAGTGTAAACTCTTTACCCCAAGGTTGATATTTTTTGATTAGTCATCATATCTTGAAGCGGGCAAGAATAAAGGATTCGCGATATGGAATTCCATTACTAGAATATTCCGAGTTATTACTATAACTTATAATCATAAGGGGAATCCATCAAAAATTAGTGAGGGGTTAGGAACACTAAAGTACATAAAGGATTAGTAATGAGGGAATCTAAGACATTAGGGATTTTTCCTCATAAAAGGAATCATAATAAGGACTTGAAATTGGTGGAAATGATCAAGTAGTACTTTCTTCGGATTCCGATCCAGAGTATGTTCCCTTTCACTTGTTAAAGAAATGGCTATCAAGAACGAATTAATCCTTTATTCCTTTTTTCTTTTTAAGTACCCTTCCCCGGGGAAAGAAGAATAGGACAAAAGATATGGAATGCAATACAAAAAAAAGATATTTATTTATTCTTTCCTTCCTCTATTCATATTAATACAGAATTCCTCATGAATTAATGCCTAATTCTTTAATTAATGCCTAATTCTTTTCATTTATTAATTGCTATAACGAGTGTTTTATTCCAAGATTAAGTTATTACTGAACAAAGAAAAATTTTCATTATATTATAAAGGACGAGATCAATTCGGAAGCGCTTTTTCTTATTCTAGCAGACGGAATTCCTTTGGTCTAATTTAGGACTTTCCAATCGATTTTATCTTACCTAATTCTATCTATGCCCAGGGGGATAATACCGAAACGAAACAACCCTTTCCTTTTTTCTGATCATAGAGAAGCCGTATGAAGCTAAGGTTTCATGTACGGTTTTGGAATAGCGGTGGGAACTGTGATGTTATCATCGACTATGATTATCTAACAGTTCAAGTACAGTTGATATAGTTGAAGCACAGTCAAAATATGGTTTTTTTGGATGGAATCTTTGGCGTCAGCCTATAGGTTTTCTGGTTTTTCTAATTTCTTCTTTGGCAGAATGTGAAAGATTACCCTTTGATTTACCAGAAGCAGAGGAAGAATTAGTAGCAGGTTATCAAACTGAATATTCCGGTATCAAATATGGTTTATTTTATCTTGTTTCTTACCTAAATTTATTAGTTTCCTCTTTATTTGTAACAGTTCTCTACTTAGGCGGGTGGAATTTCTCTATTCCCTATATATCCTTTTTTGAATTTTTCCAAATGAATAAAATGGTTGGAATTTTGGAAATGACAATGGGTATCTTTATTACATTAACTAAAGCTTATTTATTTCTCTTCATTTCTATCACAATAAGATGGACTTTACCCAGGATGAGAATGGATCAGTTATTAAATCTTGGATGGAAATTTCTTTTACCTATTTCCCTGGGCAATCTCTTATTAACAACTTCTTCCCAACTTGTTTCACTATAAATAAGATAATACAATAACAGTAAGAATATTTTCAACACAAAAGTTCTCTCAAACAAGAGAAAGAAACATACCTTTTTCATAGATATTTAGAATATGTTCCCTCTGGTAACTGGGTTCATGAGTTATGGTCAACAAACAATACGCGCTGCAAGGTACATTGGTCAAAGTTTCATAATTACCTTATCCCACACAAATCGTTTACCTATAACGATTCACTACCCTTATGAAAAATCAATTACATCGGAGCGTTTCCGGGGGCGAATCCACTTTGAATTTGATAAATGTATTGCTTGTGAAGTATGTGTTCGCGTATGCCCGATAGATCTACCCCTTGTGGATTGGAGATTTGAAAAGGATATTAAAAGGAAACAATTGCTTAATTATAGTATTGATTTCGGAGTTTGTATATTTTGTGGTAATTGTGTTGAGTACTGTCCGACAAGCTGTTTATCAATGACTGAAGAATATGAACTTTCTACTTATGATCGTCATGAATTGAATTACAATCAAATTGCTTTGAGTCGGTTACCAATCTCCATAATGGGAGATTACACAATTCAAACAATTAGGAATTCGACTCAAAGTAAAATAGACGAAGAAAAATCTTGGAATTCAAGAACGGTTACTAATTATTAGTTACTAGGATTTTTCTAACAAAAAAGAAAAATCCAATAGTTTTTTATTAACTATAAAGAAAAACGAATAACTACTGCTTATTGCAAATTATTCCTGATTTAAAATGAGAGTAGATTTTCGTGATGTGATTTCTAACTATACAACTTATATACAAAAAAATATCCTAATCCCTTTTTCCTTCCTTGAATCTTTTAGTTTTAGTCAGTTCATGAAAAATTTTATACTATTAATTTCTTCTTATCCATAATGGATTTACCTGGACCAATACATGAGATTCTTGTGCTATTTGGGGGATTTGTTCTTCTACTAGGAGGTCTAGGAGTAGTATTACTTACCAACCCAATTTATTCTGCCTTTTCGCTGGGATTAGTTCTTGTTTGTATATCCTTATTCTATATTTTATTGAATTCCTACTTTGTAGCTGTCGCACAACTTCTTATTTATGTGGGAGCTATAAATGTTTTGATCATATTTGCCGTAATGTTCGTAAATGGCTCAGAATGGTCTAAAAATAAGAATTATTGGACTATTGGAGATGGGTTCACTTCACTCGTTTGTATAACTATTCTTTTTTCACTAATGACTACTATCCCAGATACGTCATGGTATGGAATTCTTTGGACTACAAGATCAAACCAAATAGTAGAACAGGGTCTCATAAATAACGTTCAACAAATTGGGATTCATTTAGCAACTGATTTTTATCTTCCGTTTGAACTCATTTCCATAATTCTTCTAGTTTCTTTAATAGGTGCAATTACTATGGCTCGGCAATAAGAAATACTTAGAATTAGTCAAAATTCTTAGAATTTCAAATCTAAAATAAATAACTAAAGAATCACAATTTTGATTTAGTAAAACCCATCTACTGCCAACAAATACCTTCTTTTCTCTTTTGTTGTGTAACTGTTCTATTCTAATTAATGGAATCGGTTCAATTCTTGTCCTCATATTGAAATGAATCGAGATTGATAAGGAGTTAGTTAATGATGTTTGAGCATGTACTTTTTTTTAGTGTCTATTTATTTTCGATTGGTATCTATGGATTGATCACAAGCCGAAACATGGTTAGAGCTCTAATATGTCTTGAACTTATACTGAATTCAATTAATCTAAATCTCGTAACATTTTCTGATCTATTTGATAGTCGCCAATTAAAAGGAGACATTTTCGCAATTTTTGTTATAGCCCTTGCGGCTGCTGAAGCAGCTATTGGACTATCCATTCTTTCTTCCATCCATCGTAACAAGAAATCAACTCGTATCAATCAATCTAATTTTTTGAATAATTAGACATAAAATCCTCTAAACAAAGGCGCACATATAATAATAATATCAAATATTAAGATGAATAGAAATCAAATACTATTTTCTTATTATTTTATTATTTTATAATATCCATTTTTTGATTAGGTTATTACATAGTATTCTTTTTTACTTATTGAATTTTTGCAATTCATTGATATTGCAATTTGAATATTGCAATAATTTATATTGAAAAGACGATAGCCAATAAATTGGCTAATTCGAATTCGTATGTACAATTTGTATAATTATGATTGTTGAAGCCAAAAATTCAAGTCTCTTGGCTCTTTTCACGCTTTCTCACAAACGGATTAAGAAATATATTGCATTATTTTATTTATTTATTTGTTGAAGTTTGGATAAACCATTGCTTCGTCTGGTGTCTACAATACATATGACTCATATAGTACTAATTTTATTTTTACCAGATCGAAAATTTTTATGTTGAAAAGGCAAATTTATAGATCCAATGTCACATTCCGTAAAAATTTATGATACATGTATAGGATGCACTCAATGTGTACGAGCTTGTCCAACAGATGTATTAGAAATGATACCCTGGGATGGGTGTAAAGCCAAGCAAATTGCTTCCGCGCCGAGAACCGAAGATTGTGTGGGTTGTAAGAGATGCGAATCCGCCTGCCCAACAGATTTTTTAAGTGTCCGCGTTTATTTAGGGCCTGAAACAACCCGCAGCATGGCTCTATCTTATTGATACGTTACAAAAAACTCCACTTGAATCGTCTGATTCCTCTTTACCGAGGAAGCCTGTGCTCGCTTATTTCGAGCACGGGCTTTTCTGGTCAAAACGTATCTTCTCTTTATCACTTTATCATGAGTTATTTTCCTTGGTTAACAATACTTGTTGTTTTGCCGATATTTGCAGGTTCATTAATTTTCTTTTTACCTCATAGGGGAAACAAAATCGTTAGGTGGTATACTATATCTATTTGTTTATTAGAATTCCTTCTAATGACTTATGCATTCTGTTATCATTTCCAATTGGAGGATCCCTTAATCCAATTAAAGGAGGATTCTAAATGGATAGATGTCTTTGATTTCCACTGGAGATTGGGAATCGATGGACTTTCATTAGGATCTATTTTATTGACAGGATTTATCACTACTTTAGCTACTTTAGCAGCTTGGCCAGTTACCCGGAATTCGCGATTATTCTATTTCCTGATGCTAGCAATGTATAGTGGTCAAATAGGATTATTTTCTTCGCGAGACCTTTTACTTTTTTTTATCATGTGGGAGTTAGAATTAATTCCTGTTTACTTACTTTTATCCATGTGGGGGGGAAAGAGGCGTCTGTATTCAGCTACAAAATTTATTTTGTATACTGCAGGCGGTTCCATTTTTTTCTTAATCGGAGTTCTAGGTATGGGCTTATATGGTTCCAACGAACCAAGATTAGATTTGGAAAGATTAATTAATCGATCATACCCTGCAACATTGGAAATACTATTTTATTTTGGCTTCCTTATTGCTTATGCTGTCAAATTGCCGATTATACCCCTACATACGTGGTTACCAGATACCCATGGGGAAGCGCATTACAGTACATGTATGCTTTTAGCGGGAATCCTATTAAAGATGGGAGCATACGGATTGATTCGGATCAATATGGAATTGTTACCTCATGCTCATTATCTATTTTCCCCCTGGTTGGTAATAATAGGAGCGATGCAAATAATCTATGCAGCTTCAACTTCTCTTGGTCAGCGAAATTTCAAAAAAAGAATAGCCTACTCCTCCGTATCTCACATGGGTTTCATAATTATAGGAATTGGTTCCATAACCAACATTGGACTCAATGGAGCTATTTTACAAATACTATCCCATGGATTTATTGGTGCTACACTTTTTTTCTTGGCGGGAACGGCTTGTGATAGAATGCGTCTTGTTTATCTCGAAGAACTGGGGGGGATATCTATCCCAATGCCGAAAATTTTTACCATGTTTAGTAGCTTTTCAATGGCTTCTCTTGCCTTACCAGGAATGAGCGGTTTTGTTGCAGAATTAGTAGTATTTTTTGGACTAATTACTAGTCCAAAATTTCTGTTAATACCAAAAATGCTAATTACTTTTGTAATGGCAATTGGAATGATATTAACTCCTATTTTTTTATTATCTATGTTACGCCAGATGTTCTATGGGTACAAGCTATTTCATGTTCCAAACGCAAATTTGGTGGATTCTGGACCACGAGAACTCTTTCTTTTAATCTGTATCTTTTTACCAGTAATAGGAATTGGTATTTATCCAGATTTTGTTCTCTCGCTATCGGTTGACAAGGTAGAGGCTCTCTTATCCAATTATTATCCTAAATAATTTTTTTTTACTAGTCCGCTCTATATTCCATAGTGGAAAAACCAAATAATTCAGAAAAAAGTAAAAAAGTCTAATTAGATCTATCTCGAATTTTTGAGAACCCTTTGAGAAGGCGTTCAAGGGTTCTCAAATCAAACAAAAATGGAAAAACTTTCATTTCACGAAGGTTTTATGTTATGTAATCATTTAGATGGTAATGTAAATGCACCATAACTATGTAAACCTATTCCTAATAGATTGATACCAAAATAGCAGATCCAAATTATAAGAAATCCTATCGAAGCTACAAGTGCGGAATTCGTACCCTTCCAATTTGGATTTGTTCTACTATGTAAATAAATTGCGAATATGGTCCAAGTAATAAATGCCCAAGTTTCCTTAGGATCCCAATTCCAATAGGATCCCCACGCCTCATTAGCCCATACTGCTCCACAAAGAATACCTATGGTTAAAAGGGTAAACCCTAGGCTAATGACACGATAACTCCAAGAATCCAAACGCTCAATTAATTGATATTTGTAATAATTTGGAAATGAAGGAAAAGAGGTGTTTTTTAAAGCACTTCTTTTTACATAGAAATATTCAATCTCACTAAACTCACTAAAGAAAAATGTTTTATTTAAAACATTTTTTTTCTTTTCTAAAAAGAAATTGAAATTCTTTCGAAATTTAATGATTAGAAGAGCGGCGGATAATAAGGATCCGCACAAAAGAGTTGCATAGCTTAGTAACATCATACTGACATGCATCATTAACCACTGAGATTGTAGAGCAGGTACTAGTATTGTGGATTGATGCATTTCAGTTAAAAGACCCGACGTGGCAAAGCCTTGCGTTAAAATAGTACTTGGCGTAGTTATTGTGCTTAAATCATTTTTAGAGTTCTGTATCTTAGGAATCGTATGAAGAATATACAGAGCCCATGAAAGGAAGATCAATGACTCATATAAATTACTTAATGGAAAATGTCCCGAAGAAGCCCAACGAGAAACTAGGAATCCTGTTATAGAGAAAAAAGTAGCTATCATTCCTTTTTCTGACGAATCACGTAATCCCCCAAGTTCACGAACTAATAAGGTTATCAAATGAATTGTAATCACAATTGAAATGGTTGAGAAAGAGATATGAGTTAGTATATGTTCTAAAGTTGCAAATAGCATAAGGAGAAGGTCCCATTACAAAATAGGAAATTTCGAATTGAATCCATTTTCTAATCTATTGTATTCTTTTTCGAGAATGCCGCCACTCGGACTCGAACCGAGATGCTTGAGCACTGCTTCCTAAGAGCAGCGTGTCTACCAATTTCACCATGGCGGCTAACTTTAAATAATAGGGAAGTTAAAAGAATAATAGTTATTTTCTCGCAAATCGTCGAGATTGGGAGAGTCCATAGAATTTAGGAACATTAGAATCTTCATTAAAATGGACTTCGTTTGGTAGTATCATTGGGGATTTTTTTAACAATAAACTCTTGCTTTGCCCAATAGAAACAAAGCTTGAAAGAGTTGGAACTGTTTTTTCTCAGTTGCAATATAGAACTCATTTTTTTCTAATTAGTTTCTCATTGAAATAAAAAAAAATCTTTCCATCTATCCATTAGAATTTCTATAATTTCATCATTAAATACAAAGAATTTTGGATTTTAGCAAAATTTCTAGAATGAAAGCCTTTATGCTCTTATTCTAGAATGAAAGCCTTTCTGCTCTTATTAATATGATTTACCAAGCCTAAACCTATTTTTTTGTGGATTTTTGATAAGATAGGTAGAAGTTGTAAGTCCTATTGCAAGAATACTCTACTTTTCATAATAGAATCCTCATAATAAAATATGAGGATTCTATTATGAAAAGTTCGTTGATAGGAAAAGAATACTTAGGACACAGTATACCAAAAACTTTTGTTCTATATATCAGAGGGGTTAGTTCTAAGAATATTGTACCGAGGAATTCGACACATAAAAGTACATTCATTAATTAATCCGAATTATTCATATTAAATAATTGGAATTTCTTTGGGATAGGTCAATTCAGATTATTCCAAAACCAGATTATTTGTTTGTTTGTTGCCCAGAAAAACCCTTTGGTTTTGGATGCTCGCTACCGCTGGAAAATGATCTTGATTTTGCTAAAGAATAAGATTGTACTATGGAAAAATAAGTCTTTTTCTTCCAAAGATTTTTACGAATACGCTTTTTTGACATCGAAGTACGTTTTTTTGGAACTGCCATTCAAAAAGGAGATTCCTTTTTTCTAGTTGTATGTGAAAGACATCTATTGCCGCAAATCAATCCTTCTTTCTGTTTTTTCTTAGTATTTATACTTTTTCTTAGTATTTATACTTAGATACTGAACTGAAATTCTGAATTCTTTTTTACTTTATTTTCTCTAATGCGGATAAGACAAGAATTTTTTAGCATATTTTTCATATATATTTTATACTTTGTTTTATTTTATACTTTGTTTTAATAATATAGAATATATACAAAGGTTTTCTATTTAAATTAAATCAATTTATATATTAAGTATACTCCATATATAAATCTACGGCCTATCCCCCATATAAGATGGGGGGATAAAAGGAAGGGAAAATTCAAATAGTTAATTAAGTTCAGAATGGTATTCCATAATGGAATTCCAATCAAAACAAAAAAAAAATACTTAGTCTCTTAAACAAGACATTCTAAAACTTAGGTAATTCTAGTCATTAGGATTTCAGTTCTATATGAAGTAAGGAATATTCGATAATTTCCTATAAACATAGGTTTTCATTGGAATTCAATCAATCAGTTACGAAACATGAGAGCTGCTTCATCTTCATTTTAATAGAAAGAAATACAAAAATGAATAGAAAGTAAAATGATTCAATCCTTTTTTGTATTTTAACAAATATCCTTCTTTAGGTAATAACTAGGTAACAAAGTTATTTAATTAACTTTTTGAATTTAACCAAGTAAACCCATTCTTCATTTTTGATTATTTCAATGAGAGAAATTTGGAAAAATGAAGAATTCCAGTATTTTGTCTTATTCTTATTTTTTTGAATTCCTTCAGAAAGAGATAAGAATTGGTTTGGTGAATCGGAAACAATTTTATTTTATAGAAAAATTTCAAGTCAAAATTGCAATTTCTTTTCTTATGGAACATACATATCAATATGCATGGGTAATCCCTCTTCTCCCACTTCCAGTTATTATGTCAATGGGGTTTGGACTTATTCTTATTCCGACAGCAACAAAAAATCTTCGTCGCATATGGGCTTTTCCTTGTGTTTTACTCTTAAGTATAGCTATGGTATTCTCAGTTCACCTATCTATTCAACAAATAAATGGAAGTTCTATCTATCAATATCTATGGTCTTGGACCGTCAATAATGATTTTTCCTTAGAATTTGGATACTTGATCGACCCGCTTACTTCTATTATGTTAATACTAATTACTACTGTAGGAATCCTCGTTCTTATTTATAGTGACGATTATATGTCTCACGATGAAGGATATTTGAGATTTTTTGTTTATATAAGTTTTTTCAATACTTCCATGTTGGGATTGGTTACTAGTTCCAATTTGATACAAATTTATTTTTTTTGGGAACTTGTGGGAATGTGTTCCTATTTATTGATAGGCTTTTGGTTTACACGGCCAATTGCAGCGAGTGCTTGTCAAAAAGCTTTTGTAACTAATCGTGTAGGGGATTTTGGTCTGTTATTAGGAATTTTAGGTTTTTTTTGGATAACAGGTAGTTTAGAGTTTCGGGATTTGTTCAAAATAGCTAATAACTGGATTCCTAATAATGGGATTAATTCCTTACTTACTACTTTGTGTGCTTTTTTATTATTTCTTGGTGCAGTTGCGAAATCTGCACAATTCCCTCTTCACGTATGGTTACCCGATGCTATGGAAGGACCCACTCCCATTTCGGCTCTTATACACGCAGCAACTATGGTTGCTGCGGGGATTTTTCTTCTAGCTCGACTTCTTCCTCTTTTCATATCCCTACCTTTAATAATGAATTTCATTTCTTTAGTAGGTACAATAACACTCTTCTTAGGAGCTACTTTAGCTCTTGCTCAGAGAGATATTAAAAGAAGCTTAGCCTATTCTACAATGTCTCAATTGGGTTATATGATGTTAGCTCTAGGTATAGGTTCTTATCAAGCTGCTTTATTCCATTTGATCACTCATGCTTATTCGAAAGCTTTATTGTTCTTGGGATCCGGATCCATTATTCATTCAATGGAACCTCTTGTTGGATATTCACCAGATAAAAGTCAGAATATGGTTCTTATGGGTGGTTTAAGAAAATACGTTCCAATTACAAGAACTACTTTTTTATGGGGTACGCTTTCTCTTTGTGGTATTCCACCTCTTGCTTGCTTCTGGTCCAAAGATGAAATCCTTAGTAATAGTTGGTTGTATTCACCCTTTTTTGGAATAATAGCCTCTTTTACTGCAGGATTAACTGCGTTTTATATGTTTCGGATATATTTACTTACTTTTGATGGGTACCTGCGTGTTCATTTTCAAAATTACAGTAGCACTAAAGAGGGTTCGTTGTATTCAATATCCTTATGGGGAAAAAGGATACCCAAAGGAGTGAATAGAGATTTCATTTTATCAACAACGAAGAGTGGAGTTTCTTTTTTTTCACAAAATATATCCAAAATTCATGGTAATACAAGAAATAGGATAGGGTCCTTTAGTACTTCCTTTGGGGCTAAAAACACTTTTGTCTATCCTCATGAAACGGGAAATACTATGCTATTCCCTCTTTTTATATTACTGCTTTTTACTTTGTTCATTGGATCCATAGGAATCCATTTTGATAATGGAGTAATGGATAATGGAATAGCAGAGTTAACCATATTATCAAAGTGGTTAACTCCCTCAATAAACCTTTTCCAGGAAAGTTCTAATTCTTCCATAAATTCATATGAATTTATCACTAATGCAATTTCTTCTGTAAGTCTAGCTATGTTTGGTCTATCCATAGCATATATCTTCTATGGATCCGCTTATTCCTTTTTTCAGAATTTGGATTTAATAAATTCTCTTGTAAAAGAGAGTCCGAAAAAGTTTTTTTCGGATCAAGTAAAAAAAAAGATATACAGTTGGTCATATAATCGTGGTTATATAGATATTTTCTATACTAGGGTCTTTACCCTGGGTATAAGAGGATTAACTGAACTAACGCAGTTTTTCGATAAGGGTGTCATTGATGGAATTACCAATGGAGTAGGTCTTGCTGGTTTTTGTATAGGAGAAGAAATTAAATATGTAGGGGGAGGGCGAATATCGTCTTATTTATTCTTTTTTTTATGTTATGTATCCGTGTTCTTATTCTTTTTTCTTTCTTAACTTAAGGAATTCCCCCGTCTCCTGCCTAAAGAGCCCCCTTATTCCCCTTCCTATCTTCTTCCCCCATCTCTCCCCCTTTTCTACCATCTCTCTCTTTTTCTATATTTTTCTATACTCCCTCATTGTATAATAGTTCGGTTTTCCGCGATTTTTTCCA